AGGCGAGCTAAGTAAAGCAATGGATAGTTTTGCTCCTAGTGAAAAGACTACTATAAGTCAAGACCGGTTTATATATGATATGGATAAAAACTTTTATGGTTGGGGTGAGCATTCTAGTTATTCCAATAATGTTGATCTTTTAGTTAGCTCCAAGGACATTCGGAATTTCATATCGGATGACACCTTTTTTATTAGGGATAGTAATAAGAATAGTTATTCTATATATTTTGATATAAAAAAGAAAAAATTTGAGATTGATAATGATTTGAGTGACCTAGAATTTTTTTTTTATAGTTATTGTAGTTCTAGTTATCTGAATAATAGATCTAAAGGTGACAACGATCTGCACTATGATCCTTACATTAAGGATACTAAATATAATTGTACTAATCACATTAATAGTTGCATTGATTCTTATTTTCGTTCTCACATCTGTATTGATAGTCACTTTTTAAGCGATAGTCAAAATTCCAATGAAAGTTACATTTATAATTTCATTTGTAGTGAAAGTGGAAAGATTCGTGAAAGAAAAAATTACAAGATAAGAACTAATAGGAATCGTAGTAATTTAATCAATTCTAAGGATTTCGATATAACTCAAAACTACAATCAATTGTGGATTCAATGCGACAATTGTTATGGATTAATGTATAAGAAAGTCAAAATGAATGTTTGTGAACAATGTGGACATTATTTGAAAATGAGTAGTTCAGAGAGAATCGAGCTTTTGATTGATCCGGGTACTTGGAATCCTATGGATGAAGACATGGTCTCTGCGGATCCCATTAAATTTCATTCGAGGGAGGAACCTTATAAAAATCGTATTGACTCTGCTCAAAAAACGACAGGATTGACTGACGCTGTTCAAACAGGTACAGGTCAACTAAACGGTATTCTGGTAGCCCTTGGGGTTATGGATTTTCAGTTTATGGGGGGTAGTATGGGATCCGTAGTAGGCGAAAAAATAACTCGTTTGATCGAGTATGCTACCAATCAATGTTTACCTCTTATTTTAGTGTGTTCTTCCGGAGGAGCACGAATGCAAGAAGGAAGTTTAAGTTTGATGCAAATGGCTAAAATTTCTTCGGTTTTATGTGATTATCAATCAAGTAAAAAGTTATTCTATATATCAATTCTTACATCTCCTACTACCGGTGGGGTGACAGCTAGTTTTGGTATGTTGGGGGATATCATTATTGCCGAACCCTATGCCTATATTGCATTTGCGGGTAAAAGAGTAATTGAACAAACATTGAAAAAAGCCGTGCCTGAAGGTTCACAAGCGGCTGAATCTTTATTACGTAAGGGCTTATTGGATGCAATTGTACCACGTAATCCTTTAAAAGGTGTTCTGAGTGAGTTATTTCAGCTCCATGCTTTTTTTCCTTTGAACAAAAATGAAATCAAATAGAACGGTTAGTTTATCAGAATTAAACGAAAACCCTGAAAAATGCATTTTTCTTTCGAATCATTTTTTTATCGATATTCTTGTTTACTACTCAGTAAACCTCTATCAACAAGATAAAAAATCAATTTTTGCTTTCGGGAAGTTCAAATTAGACTAGACAAATAAAACAAAGTTCATTTTCCTCCCTTGCTTGCATATGTATATGTATAGATATATCAAATAGAGATATATACAGATCTATAGAGAGTCTTCCATCTTTTTGCATTTCCCGAAAATTCCCTGTTGTTGGATCATATTCTAATCAATTTTGTAGAAATTTGTAATGGAATAAAATTTTTTCTTTATTAATGACTATTATAAGTAGAAGACAAAAAGAATAATAAATCTAACAAGGGGATTATGATACATCTATTTGATTTTTAAAGATTAATAAGTCCATTTATTTAGTTTGGCGTTTCTTGTACCTATTTTTTGATTCTATTTCTATTAGGTTCTATTCTATATATTTCTATTAGGTTATATATTAGTATTAGATATATATTTACTTAAAGATACTTAGTATAATTATATAATATATATAATAGAAATAATAAAAATACAAGATATTTTAAGATATCTTTAGAATTCAGAATATAACAATAACAGGTACAAATATTAAATTGAGGTACCCATTTTATGACAACTTTCAATAACTTACCCTCTATTTTTGTGCCTTTAGTAGGCCTAGTCTTTCCGGCAATTGCAATGGCTTCTTTATTTCTTCATATTCAAAAAAATAAGATTTTTTAGATCGGATGAGACCTAATCGTATCACTCCTTTTTTTATTTTAAAAACTTCGATTCGATAAGACCCATTTGGTAGAATATTGTATAACACATAGATTCCTACAAACATAAATAAAAAAAGCTCTTATGCATGTGTAAATGTATTATATGAGTAAAAAAATTTGCGCTCTTTTGAAAAATGGATCATCATCGGGCCGATGTATGAAATTCAAGTCAATGTATTTATTTGTATGTATATAGCTATAGGGGATCATATAAAGGAAGGAGATGTTATTATTTTCGATATCAAAAATTATATGAATTATTCCTGAGGTAAAGGTTCACAACAAAATAGTTAATGAGAGTTACTTTGAAAACAAAAAAAGGAAAGTCATATTTTCTCAATTCCAAAAAATTGTATAACTGGATCTAATATATATGAGTTGGCGATCAGAATCTATATGGATAGAATTTATAACGGGGTCTCGAAAAACAAGTAATTTCTGCTGGGCCTTTATCCTATTTTTAGGTTCATTAGGATTCTTATTGGTTGGAACTTCCAGTTATCTTGGTAGAAATGTTATCTCGTTATTTCCGTCTCAGCAAATCATTTTTTTTCCACAAGGGATTGTGATGTCTTTCTATGGTATCGCAGGTCTCTTTATTAGTTGCTATTTGTGGTGCACTATTTTGTGGAATGTGGGTAGTGGTTATGATCTTTTCGACCGAAAAGAAGGAATAGTGCGTATTTTTCGTTGGGGATTTCCTGGAAAAAGTCGTCGCATCTTTTTACGATTCCTTATGAAAGATATTCAGTCCATCAGAATAGAAGTTAAAGAGGGGGTTTCTGCTCGGCGTGTCCTTTATATGGAAATTCGAGGTCAAGGGGCTATTCCTTTAATTCGTACTGATGAGAATTTTACTACACGAGAAATTGAGCAAAAAGCTGCTGAATTGGCTTATTTCTTGCGTATACCAATTGAAGTATTTTGAAATGAATTAATTTTAAAAGACTAAATGCTTTGGCAGTAGGAAGAAAAAAAGAAAGAATTTCTTTCTTTTTTTTTTGTCAATTAAACATTCATCTATTCTTTTATGCTCGTTTTTTTTGATATATTTGATAGAAAGTTTCTTCGTCTCGAAATTAGTATTGATCGAAAAAAGGGAGAATAACATCCTGGAAATCCCATTTTTTCTTGATTCAAATTGGAAGTGTATTCTGCGTCTATTTCTGTATTCTTTCTAGATTCAAAGCAAAGACTAAGTATTGAATCAAAAGAAAAAGAGAAAATGGATTCATAGGCTCAATCCATTCTATTCGAATTCGAATAGAAACTCATGCTCGATAGAAATATTAGATCTAATAGAATCAACAACTGAGGTAGGTTCATTAACAATTCACAGATTCAAAATGGCAAAAAAGAAAACATTCATTCCTTTTTTTTATTTTACGTCTATAGTCTTTTTGCCCTGGTTGATCTCTCTCTGCTGTAATAAAAGTTTGAAAACTTGGATTACTAATTGGTGGAATACTCGACAATGCGAAACTTTTTTGAATGATATTCAAGAAAAAAGTGTTCTAGAAAAATTCATACAATTAGAGGAACTATTCCAGCTCGATGAAATGATAAAGGAATACACAGAAACCGATTTACAACAATTTCGTCTAGGAATCCACAAAGAAACGATCCAATTCATCAAGATACACAATGAGTATCGTATCCATACAATCTTGCACTTCTCGACAAATCTAATATCTTTCGTTATTCTAAGTGGTTATTCCTTTTGGGGTAAGGAAAAGCTTTTTATTCTGAATTCTTGGGTTCAAGAATTCCTATATAATTTAAGTGATACAATTAAAGCTTTTTCGATTCTTTTATTAACTGATTTATGTATCGGATTTCATTCGCCTCACGGTTGGGAACTAATGATTGGTTATATTTACAAAGATTTTGGGTTTGCTCATTATGAGCAAATTTTATCTGGTCTAGTTTCTACCTTTCCAGTCATTCTTGATACAATTTTTAAATATTGGATCTTTCGTTATTTAAATCGTGTATCTCCGTCACTTGTAGTGATTTATCACGCAATAAATGACTAAAAAATGATTCACTGATCCAATTCTAATCTTTCGTACCTTATACATCATAACCAAATCAAAGTCGTATTTACTTTACTCTTTTTACCCATGAGGGATTCCTTGTATATTTCAAAAAAAAAATTGGATTTTTTTCAGTAAATGTAAATAGCAGAATTGTGGCTAGGGAAGTATATTATCGACCTACCTAACTTTATTGTAGAAATTTTCGGGATAAATGATTGGACCATGCAAACTAGAAATACCTTTTCTTGGATAAGGGAAGAGATTACTCGCTCCATATCTGTCTCACTCATGATATATATAATAACTTGGGCATCCATTTCAAGTGCATATCCGATTTTTGCCCAGCAGAATTATGAAAATCCACGAGAGGCAACTGGGCGTATTGTATGTGCCAATTGCCATTTAGCTAATAAGCCCGTGGATATTGAGGTTCCACAAACGGTACTTCCTGATACTGTATTTGAAGCAGTTGTTAAAATTCCTTATGATATGCAACTAAAGCAAGTTCTAGCTAATGGTAAAAAAGGAGCTTTGAATGTGGGAGCTGTTCTTATTTTACCCGAGGGGTTTGAATTAGCCCCTCCCGATCGTATTTCACCCGAGATGAAAGAAAAGATAGGAAATCTTTCTTTTCAGAATTATCGCCCTGATAAAAAAAATATTCTTGTGATAGGTCCTGTTCCTGGTCAAAAATATAGTGAAATAACCTTTCCGATTCTTGCC